GCAGCAGTGGTGAAGCCTGATGCTCGAAGCAATTTTCTTTTTTTTACGACAAGACAGCTCAGGAAGAGTAGAAAGTTGCCACAACCTAGGAGGGGTTTATATTATAGGAAGCCAAAAAACTTGAGCCTTTTTACAAACTTCTTATCTTAAAGGGGGAGAGCGACAGGACGGCTTCAAGGAGAACGTCGAGACGCCATCAGTTTGGAGCGCGAGGCCAGCAGAGCTTGCTGCAGAGGAGATCCGGTAACTTTTATGAATGTGGAGGAGTGGGGCATTTTTCTCGTTACTTTCCCAATGTTCAGACGGACGAATGCTGCTGGGGGAGTGCAGAATAGACCAGCTGAAGATGGAAGAGTGCACGTTGTGGAGCCTAGAGCCCGGGAAGCTCTAAAGGTAAGTGAAAGTCGGAAACATTGCGGGGGTTCTGAAGCTTAGGAGAGGAGACAGTTTCGCTGTCGTTAGATTGTGTGGCAACGTGAGCCAACGCCAGCAGAAAGGAGGAGGAGACGGAAGGCTGTATTCCGAATCTATGTCCGAATTGGACAGTGCAAAGATGATCATTGATGCTGGGAGTTCGGATAACATAGCGTCCACGGAGATGGTGGATCAGTTGGGGCTGGGGAAGTTCAAGCAGGACGTCTGGTGTGAGGTCGTCCCTATGTATTACATATCCTACTCGGAAGACCATGGTAATACGAGTAGGGTGTTACCTGCGTAGGGAGAACACCGGTTGACTTTTAACAGCAAACGCGGTTATTGCCATCAGAGTTGGCTAAGGAGAAAGGTGTTGGCATAGCATTTCTGGACGTGGAGGAAGAGTCCATAGAATGCTATGCCTTGATAGCAAAGCCAACTAGCAGAGCCGAGGATCGGTGGGATGCCGTAGCTTTAAGAGATAAGGGCTGAGGCAATCGGAAAGGCTTTTTTTTTAGGAAGGAGGCCCCCTCCTATGTTGTAAAAGGGAAGTGCAGATCTTTCTGCAACACTCTTCCGGCTTGATTACCCCCTAAGAGGAGGATATAGAAGCAGATTTAGTTGCAGGTAGGAGTGAGTCTACCCTGCAAAGCGGCTTCTCGCTTATCCCCATTTGGGAATGAGGAGATCCGACGTCAAGTGCAGGAATTGCTGTCGAAGGGGCGGGAGAGTCTCCGTCCGTGTTCAACGCCTGCTTGACTAGCTCAAAAGGAGGCAGCTGGAGTGTGTAGATGGGCTTTGAAGCAGGGCCACAGATATTTCAAAACGGAGACGGGATGGAAAGACTTTCGTGAGAAGAGATGGTAGGCTTGATACGGATACAGCTGCTTATCACCCACCTTAGAATCAACCAGTTCGACTATACCCGCCTTAATTCCCTCATTCAGGACAGATGGAACCAGGTTATGGATCTGTTCAAGTTGGTCGATCAATCCCTCCTTTGTTTCCCCTGCCTCCGGGCACCTTAGAATAGATTTGATTGGAAGGAGGGTGAGGAACGAAGACAGTGGTTTGACTGCCCAATAGGCCTGCATCAGCGGAAAATGGAACTATCGAATCACGGGTGACTCCCTTTATCGGGATGAGAGGAATTGCTTCATCGGCATTTCTGTCAATCGGCGGAAGACTCATGCATCCTGGGAGGGTACGACTTCAAGGGATGGACTCGATCGAACGGCCAACCACTTTCCATTTTTGTAGGATATTCAATCCAAAAGACCATTATTAGCGTGTAGTAGATTGGCCCGAGTACGTAATACGCCAGTCGAGAAGAAATCCCATCAATGGATACGGTAGAGGAGAAAGTGGCCGGCGGCGGTGTAGAGCTATAGCTATAAGGAGCGAAGCTCACACACACCGGCTGATGTAGGGTGGGATAAAGTTGCCAATGCGAGTCACGCGCGGAGTTGGACACTTTTTTTGAAGCGTGATGCTGATAAGTCCACTCGATAAGATAAAACTTCCGGGGCCTTATGGGGGAGGACCGACCTTGGTTTTAGCTACTGATGACGGGGCTGCATCGGGGACCGGAACAGGGACACGAAGCTGCTCCGTGATATTCCAGATGAGTTGAAAGACTATGATCCCCTCCCTTGACATCCACTCGCCCTAATGAATAAGCAGGAGAAAACCCACATTTATCCGCACCATGGCCTGCCAAAAGTGGAATCGGGGGAGGCTTTGGAAGAAAGGTTCTGAACTAGAGAGGGACCTCCCTACCCCGCGACAGATTAACTAGAGGAATGTCAGGTGATTTTTCAAGGAGGCGCTTGAAAGACCGGCCTTGAGAGGACATTCTCTTTCTTGAGCTTTCGTGGGTTACAAGATCGACTAGCACATCCAGCTTACTCTATCGACAGCCCGGCCAGATGAAGGATCAAGGAAATCGGGATCAGCCGCCTTTACTTTATTTAAGGGGGGTCTTGAATCTCATGTCATCAAAAGTAGGCAGGCTTTGAACAACCAGATAAGAATCAGTTCCTCAAGGGCTTTCGTCCATCTATCTCCGGATGCAAGCATTGATCTTGAATGGTGCAGTTATCATATCTCTTAGGAGGCACTACCTCCAGACCTGCCCGACTTCCTCAACCTATCGGTCGAGTCACTTCCTTCCACTCGCCTTACAAGGACCTACTGGACTATCGGCTTTAGATAGTCATCTTCCTCCCCCTATCCTTTCTTTTTACTCGCTTCCTCTCGTCTTTGAGTCGAGTAGCTCTTCTCGATTGCTCTCAACCGCTTCTCCTTGAAAAGTAAAGGTAGGAGCACTTTAACGACGGAATGTACATATGCGCGCGAAGGTGCCGGACAATTGAAGGCTCTTTTTGCCTTCAGTAAAATCGGACAAAACATTGACTAAGTTGATTTAATTCGCATGAGAGGGCTTCGGGACAATCGAGGTGTCAAACATCCTCATTTTGTCTGTTCGCAACTTTCTTTCAATTGCTGGCAGTTGCCCCTGTCGGTGGACCACCCCCCCAAAAAAAAATTCCTATATTTAGCTTTCTTTTTTTTGCCAAAATGCAAAAGAAGTTCTCGCTGATTTTTCTAATTTTTTTCATACTTTATTTAGATGCGGGCACTCCTCAGCCCGAGGACAATCTCTCAAATACACATTAAGATGTTGACCCTTTTTCTTTTCTTTGCTGATTCCTCTCAATGAAATTTTCCATGTTGCACTAAGTTACTTACGGATGTATGCATGCAGTCCGGGAACACTTTGGGGTAAACACCCATCCAAACAACTCCAACAAGAAAAGGTATAAATATGAAAACTTCTCTACCATTTAGATCGGAGAATTTATGGAGGAAATCCGGTTTTAAATTCCCAGAAACCACACGATTATATAGCCAAAGGGAATACGCCGCGCCTAAAATCATCCCAAGCGCTGCTAATGTGGCTACTAAGCTATTTCTTTGGAAAGCTCCTACTAAGATGAGAAATTCCCCGATAAAGCTGCTAGTACCAGGTAAACTCATATTGGCCAAAGTGAAAAAGAAGAAAATGGTAGAGAAATTCGGCATGGTGCTCACTAAACCTCCGTAATATCTAACAAGTCGAGTCTTATGTCGGTCATATAGAACACCAACACATAGAAAAAGGGCTGAAGAAACCAGTCCATGACTTAACATCAGTAGAATGCTACCTCCAATTCCCTGTATGTTCAGACTAAACATACCAATAGTCACCAGATTCATATGAGCTACTGAGGAGTAAGCAATGATCTTCTTAAGATCGATCTGTCTTAAAGTGGTCAAGGAAGTATATATTATAGCAATCGCGCTTAAAGTATAAATGAAAGGAGTGAAACAAAGTGTCGCTTCAGGAAACATGGGTATTGAAAATCTTAAAAAGCCATAGGTTCCCAATTTTAAAAGAATTCCCGCCAAGATGACGGATCCTGCCGTAGGTGCCTCTACATGAGCTTCGGGTAACCAAATATGAACTGGTACCATAGGCACTTTGACGGCGAAAGAGGCGAAAAAAGCAATCCATAGAAAGATTTGGCGCCGCTCACTAAATTCTGTGGTTAATAAAATTTGTAAATCGGTGGTTCCTGTTTGGAAAAGAATCAACAGAATAGCTAATAGCATAAAAACAGATCCAAGTAAAGTATAAAGGAAAAGCTGATATGCTGCCTTGATCTTTCTTTGTCTCGAACCCCATACCCCTATAATAATGGTAGAGTAAGGGGTGGCCCCAAAGCGGAATTGACCGGTGGTGATTGGTCGAAGCTCCAGTAGGTAGCCACTCCCTTCTCAGGGAACCGTACGTGAGACTTCCGCATCATACGGCTCCGTCCCGAGCTTCCGTCGTCGGCCTTGTCATTAGACCACTATCTATGCATGTATTTTCAGCCTGGACTCTATAATCTTTTGCTTCTCGGGTGGTGGCGAACAATGCTGCTTGCGTTGCGGGAGATGCCCGCCCGTAGGGCCCGGCCTGCTTCCCGCCCGAAAGAACCACTCACTAGCTAGCCGGACTAGTGGGGGGCCTATCTGGAGACATACTGAAAACCATGCCTTTCGAACCAAATGCAACGCCCGTCTTCCAAATCAAAAGAAAAAGGGGGAAGAAAGATGGAGTGCAGCCTGTAGAGCACATGTAACGCACAGTCGGGTTGCTCACGCAGCGGAGCTCTCTCTTTTTAGATATCTAAAAAGAGAGAGAGGTGTGAAAGTAATAGCTTTATGTTATGGCCGCCCCCCGGCTTACGGCCTTTACGCTACTACTACTGTGATGTGAGCGGTTCAAATTGCTTTGATCTTTCCCAATCATCCTGGCCGGAACTTGTACGCAGCACTTGTACGGAGGTGCATGCATAAAGGGTTGGAACTTTTTTCTTATCTGAATCTTAAGAACAGGACCCTACCCTATTCTCGAACCCTCTGCCGAGCTCCACCCTGCCCGCATTTCTTTTTTTTTTTGAAGGGGCAAAAGAAATGTCTCCACCTGCTGCCAACAGTCTTTCTTCGGAATTCTACTGAACGGGTCGATCCTCCCCCCCCCCCGTTTGTTTTAGCAA